TTCTCTTTCCATTCATTTCAAAACTTCCACGATCCCTTCCCGAACCAAACATGAATCTTTCGATTCATTTGGCTCTCACGCTCAATTACTTCAATTTCTTATGGGGAATTTCCATATATATATTCATATTCTATTTTTGAATGTAATGTAATGAGCCTATCCTCTTTTCTCTGTTCATATTCTAAAATAAAAATAGGATCACTAATCCAAGACTAGAACTATACGATTCAGAGGACTCTTCTGACCAAAGAAAAAACATGTAATTGTCAGCAAAGTTGTTTCATTATTTTCTTCAAATCCAAAAAAATCCTTCTTACTTTATACATAGGTCATCAAATTCAGCATTAGAAATACGCATTTTTTCCAATAACAGGTTCAAATCATTTTATCGACATGAGTGTTATATATCGAAAAAATTTCCAACTATCTGTATTAACATAGTGGTAGAAAGAGTACTATGCCGCGTTTGGACTTCAAATGGAGTAAGCTTTAACCATATTAATGATTCCACATTGTTGTGTTTTTGATAGAGAATCAAAGTAGATTTACCAACAAATTACGAAATGCTATGGTTCTTCCATATGATTTCTTAATTTATTCAGAAGTAATTCGCAGGATCATCCACCTTTCTTGCCGAGTTAGCACGAAAAAAGGTGCAGCCGGTTGAATCCGGCCTATTATTGAAATAAACAACTCGCACACACTCCCTTTCCAAAAAAGATCAATACACCAAGCACTACACTTAGATTTATTGGATTTGTTGCTAAAATATCGGTATTAAACCCGAAACTCCCGGCGAATGGCCAGTGGCCCAAGGAAGCGAAAGAATCAGTTACATTTTTCATAAGATCCCCCTTATAGATAGACTAAAAAATCGAACGGAGTTCCTTTTGTATCACTTCACCCTCTTTTTTTTTATTGAAATTCTCACTAAGTCAACAAGAATGAGACTTATTAGAATTAAGTACTAAAGTACTAGGCCTCATGTCAATTGCGACATACCTCGTTTATTGCAAGATTTCAAAAAAAAAAGGATTCTAGTAAGAGAAAGGAAGCAAGCGAGTCGGTATGCTAATTTCTTATCCTCAAATCAGCTCTTCCCGTAGGCTATTGTCTCAACCAATAAGTAATTGTAGGAGTTAAATCTTGATATAATTCAAAAAAGCAAACGACAAGTCGAAGGCAATAAAATCAGAAAAGAAATACTTATTTTTCCTATTTATTTCTAGGAAATAACAAATTAAACAAAAGGATTCGCAAATAAAAGCGCTAATGCTACAACCAATCCATAAATTGTTAAAGCTTCCATAAAAGCCAGACTAAGCAATAAAGTACCTCGTATTTTTCCCTCAGCCTCGGGCTGTCTCGCAATACCTTCTACAGCTTGGCCCGCGGCAGTACCTTGTCCCACTCCAGGCCCAATAGAAGCAAGCCCTACGGCCAATCCAGCAGCAATAACGGAAGCAGCAGAAATCAGTGGATTCATGATAAGTTCCTCGCACCAAAATAAAGAAATGGTTAATGATACAATCAACCGATGAATTATAACTTCATTATTCTATCGCTACGACTCATCAAGTTACAATAACTACGAACTCTGAATTGAAGTACAAATATTAATTATGGAATCTTCAGAACTACTTCAATATCTCTTTTTTAGTTTCTATCCCCCGCGAAGTCTTTGTGAATCCCTACGACTTTAGTTCTTCCATTTCTTTGTTCCGAACCATTCTTGGAAGTCCTCGTTCTTTATTTTATGTGATCTCTTTATTCACTCAATTCGGACGAAACGGAAGGGCTTCTATTGGAATCCCCATCTAAATTGACAGTAGTTAGGGCAAATTAGATATATTATATCTTTAGTTCATATAACTAGTCAATTATAACATATACATGTGTTTCTTCCATGACGTAAACCGATTAATTCGTTTAATCGGATTCTTATAAATCATTCTTCGAAACATCTACAAGAGTTAGCTTATGCTTATAGCCATTAAATCGCATAGACCTAGTTCAACGACCTAGTTCAACCTCCTCTACTAACCCGCCTATTTTTTATGAATCTACTTTATTTGTAAACTCTTTTACTCCTTTTCGTTATCATTATCCTAGATGGAGACAATTTAAAAGGATGAATTCATTAGGCTGAATCGTTGCTTTGATTTTGATTGATCTAAGCTAAGTTCATGCAATTTATTATAATTTTATTTTAGTCAATCGTTGAATTGAATGAAATCAACCGAAACCCGAATTGTTCCATAAACCATCTTTTTTTATTTATTTAATTGTGTATCCCTAGTCATAATATCATAAAAAATGCCCTAAAAATTCTTATTCAAATTAAATTATGACTCCTAATATTTACTTTGGAATTGACTGACCAATAGAATATAGAATATTCATTGGAGTGGGGGGGTATGGTCGAAAAATGGGCTAAACGGGAATTTTAGGAAAAAGACCGTTTCGATCTCTTTCCCCTTTTTACAAGAACCCCCCAATATCCGTAATCTTTTTGCTATTATTTCAGATTCTAGATATATACCATGCCATATTTTTCTGTATTTTTTATTTTTAGATTTATGTTCCCTAAGTAGATTATCTTGAGCCACGCATATATTGTGTTGGGCTAAGATAAAAAAATTCTTTCCAAAATTTCAAAAAAGAGTCAATGATGGCCCTCCATGGATTCACCTATATAGGCCGCAGCTAACGTTGCAAAAATAAGGGCTTGAATACCACTTGTAAATAATCCAAGGAACATGACCGGTATAGGAACTACTGAAGGTACTAAAGAAACAAGAACAACAACTACTAATTCATCCGCTAATATATTCCCAAAAAGTCGAAAACTAAGTGATAACGGTTTTGTGAAATCTTCTAAGATATTAATGGGTAAAAGAATTGGAGTTGGTTGAATGTATTTACCGAAATAACCCAATCCTTTTTTGGTAAGACCCGCATAAAAATATGCCACTGACGTGAGTAAAGCTAAAGCAACGGTAGTATTTATATCATTTGTGGGTGCAGCTAACTCTCCATGAGGTAACTGTATTATTTTCCAGGGTAAAAGGGCCCCCGACCAATTAGAAACAAAAATAAATAGAAACATAGTGCCAATAAAGGGAACCCAGGGCCCATATTCTTCTCCAATCTGAGTTTTGCTCACGTCTCGAATGAATTCAAGAACATATTCGAAAAAATTCTGACCGGTAGTCGGAATGGTTTGTGGATTCCGAACAGCTATAGCGGCTGAACCTAATAAGATAGCAATTACAAACCAAGAAGTAATAAGTACTTGAGCATGGACTTGGAAACCCCCTATTTGCAAATAGAAATGTTGGCCTACTTCCACGCCGGATATGTCATATAGCCCTTTTGGTGTGTTGATGGAACATGATAGAACATTCATATTGCCCCCTGACATAAATAGAACTTTAAAAGGAATTATTTTGATTCAACCGGCTCTTTCTTAACTTATATATTTTGTATACTAACCGATCACATAATAATAATAGCCCCTTTTTATCTCTTTTTGAGATTCTAGAATAGTAACCGATTCCAAAAATCTATGGAGTTCAAAAAGTCATTTATCTTATTATTAATCAATAATTTCTTATATAGCTAGAACGGCCCTCACAAATGGCGAATACTAATTTGTTAAGAATTAATCGGATTGAAGCTATAGCGTCATCATTCGCCGGGATCGAAATATCTGCAAGATCCGGGTCACAATTTGTATCGATTAAACAGATCGTTGGGATTCCTAAAGTAATACATTCTCGAAGAGCTGTATATTCTTCTTGCTGATCAACGATTATTACAATATCGGGTAACTCTGTCATATATTTAATCCCACCTAGATATGTTTGCAGGCGGGATAATTGTCTCTTCAATACCGCCGCATCTCTTTTCGGAAGGCGGTTGAGCTTCTCCGTTTTTTGTTCCGTCCTCAAGTCCCTGAACTTATGAAGTCTTGTTTCTGTAGTAAACCAATTCGTTAACATACCGCCGAGCCATTTTTTATTAACATAATGACATCGAGCCTTTATTGCAGCTCGCGCTACTGAATCCGCTGCTTTATTTTTGGTACCAACAATTAAGAATTGTTTTCCCCTACTTGCTGCATCAAAAACTAAATCACAAGTTTCTGATAAAAAACGAGCAGTTCTAGTAAGATTTGTAATATGAATACCTTTACGCCTTGCCGAGATATAAGGTGCCATTCTAGGATTCCACTTCCGAGTACCATGACCAAAATGAACTCCTGCTTCCATCATCTCTTCCAAATTGATGTTCCAATATCTTCTTGTCATTTCTCCCTACACCTCCTCTTTTTAAGAGACGAGGTGCCCTAATAAAATAAATAATTGTTCCGACGGAACCTTCTCTTCTACCGGAGATTGGCTGTTGATACATGACCCAATAAATGAATTCCTTTCTATTCGTTATTATCTTTCTTTATTACTTAATTACCAAATCAAATGAAATGGGTGGACCAAATACAGATAGTTAGCAGGGGTAAATTCACTCTTATGAATCATTAAACCCTAGAAATGGTTGTTCTGATGTATCATGGAAATTCTTTGAAATGCAAGAATTAAATAATTCTCTGTGGTGGAACAAAATATCTCCTATTTCCTCCTCAAATAAATTTCTCTTTTTGGTTTCCAAAGGAATGTTGTTATGCTGCCTTGAACGGCGCACTAATCCTCTGAATCCGGTACCGACGGGTATCATCCCTCCCAGAACTACGTTCTCCTTCAGGCCTTTCAACCAATCGATACGACCCCGGAGAGCCGCTTTTGCTAAAACTCGAGTGGTTTCTTGAAAACTCGCTTCGGATATGAAACTTTGAGTATTCAGAGATGCTCTCGTTATTCCCAATAAAACGGCTCGGTAACAAATCGCCTCCTCCAAAGCGCGCCCCGTTCGTTCCGCCCGCCACAACCCAATTAGTTCTCCGGGTGAAAAAACATTAGACATTCCTTCTTCGGAAACCAATACTTTTGATGTTATTTGACGTACAATAATTTCTATATGCCTATTATGAATCTGCACTCCCTGGGATCGATAAACCTTTTGGATCTTATTAACCAGAGAGATGCGACTCTGCACTATAGTTAGCTCAGCACCAATCAAGAATCCCCAAGGAATTCCAAGAATTCTTGTTATACGCCCATTCCAATCCTCAACTCTCTTTTCTAGGTTCATCGATATTGAATCAATTGAACGTACTTCTAACACTTGTTCCACTTTTGGAAGACCCTGTGTTATATCACCAGATTTCGATTTTTCATATATAAATGTAACTAATGTATCCCCTTTGTAAAGGATTTCCCCATAATGGCCATGAACGGTTGCTCCTGGAGTGGCCAAATAAGGCTTAGTTGATCTTATTACTACAGAGTCGACTTGAACAATTAGAATTTGACCTGATTTTAGGTAGGGTCCCTTTTTGGCTATATATACATTTTCACAAATAAACTGCCCAAGACTAATTATTGTGGATGTCTCTTCACAATAATTATGATGGAAAAAATACCAATTCAAATTGAATGGATTCAAAATGATGTTACTGCTACTACATGGATCGGGATTATAAATTCTCCCGCTTTCGTCCATTAAAGAATATTTAAGTATTCGAAAAGTCTGTTTTAAATTTTCAAGTTGCAAATATTTAGTTATCAAGATCCGATTCTGGGTTCTTAAAAAAGAAATATTTGCAACTTGAAAAATGGTTCCTAAAGGACCCAAGAATTTCCTAATTGGAATTAGGGGCTCTCTTTTAATTGATTCTTTTATCACATTGTGATATTTTACATTGTTAAATGGGCCCATTCGAGAACAGTTGGATGATGACAAAATTATCAAAGATTGGCATTCCTTATTTTTATTCAACAACGTACGAATAGTTCCTTGATTTTGGCTAAGTGATTGTTTAATTCTTGCCTTTGCCTTGGAATAAAACGGATTAATAGTGGTACAATCTGATCCATTATCAGAGATCAATCCTGAACCTGACGGATCATTTCTTTTTCCGGTACACATAATAGGGGGTTGGACTAAGTCGATTCTTAGGAAATCTCGAATTAAACCATTTATCCTTACTTCAACAAAGGAAGCACAAGCCTCTCCGGCAGAAGAACTTTTTTCGTCTTGGTCCCAATTCAAAACTAAACAAGTCCGAACTAATTGAATACTTGTGTCGGAAATTCCCCAAATTGATTTGCCATTTCCACGAAGGATATAATTGACAACTCGGAGTTTCATATTATCCCTTTCCTGTAACAGATCCCCTGGGAAAGGTGTTGCTAAATTTATACCGTCTGTGATTTCATATGTGACTACAGGTCGAACCAAAATAAAATGCCTTTTCTTAGTAGGTGTGATCCGTTGGATATAGATCCCACTTTTCCATTTTTTCGATTCTGTTTTTCCCACTCCTGGGGGTATCAAGATGCCACTATGTCGGGCTATCTTATCTATCTCTCCAGGAAAATAGATATCCCCGGAAAAGATTTTGAGTTCGATTTTTTTTTTTTGTCTCTCCACCCGGACCAAGCCGCCGACTCGGCTTCTTATATTTAAAGAGATTCGTGTATCTATTCCAATGATACTATTGTTCCGCACCATTATGGAAGAAGATCCGGGCAAAATATGCACTTCTTCGGGAATGAAAAAAAACCGATCTACTGTCATTTGATATTTTGGCTTAAATTCTTTAACTCCTCGATACTCGACCAAATCCTCTTTTTTGACAAGTGAATGCGCCTCTACAGTCCCATATTTAGTAATCCCCGAGCTGTTTCTTCTGTATCGGGGATCATCAAAATAAGCAAGAATACTATTTCTACGGAAAATTCCATTTATGGGTATTTGTATTTCAATCGAGCTACCGGAATCGGAATGGGGCGGTTGTTCTTTCTCTCGTTCTCGAATTGATTGGAATGGAATAATGAATCTATTTCTTCGCCTCTTTGCTAATAAATAGGAATTCTCGAGGAGAATAGCAGGATATATGAGATTACAATGACCAGTCCATATGATTCGATTAAGTTCTGAATAATTAGGAATCCCGCCTTCTTTTTTATCAGAAAGAGAAAGATCCGAGCAGAAGAGTTTATGTCTCACTTGATCATTAGTCAGAGGGAGACTCGAAATATATTTTCGTTCGACAGAAATAGAATGCGCGTTTATTTGATCTTGATCCTTGTGGAGCGAAAAGGGAACTATACTAGATTCGCACGAACCTCCTGATAATACCCATAAATGACTTGTTTTTGGTAAGAGATGAACATTGCCATATGTAAATTCCGGTGCATGGTATACATCAGTACTCCAGTGCATTTCTCCTTCTGAATCCGAATAAATATGTTTTCGAACCCTCTCTTTAAAATTTAAAGTGTATGCTCCCGCGCGAATTTCAGCAATCACTTGTTCTGATTCTACGTGTTGATTATTTTGAACTAAAAGAAAACTTTTTGGTGGAATATTCACGTT